AGATTCTCTTTGCATTCATTTCAAAACTTTCATGATCTCTTCCCGAACCAAACTTGAATCTTTCAATTCATTTGGCTCTCACGCTCAATTACTTCAATTCCATTTTTTATTTTATGGTCAAATTCCATATCTTTTTTTGAATGTAATGAACCTATCCTCTCTTCTCTGTTCATATATATAAAAAAAAAAAAGGAAACATATCACTAATCCAAGACCAAAATTTTCGGAGGACTCTTCTGACCAAACAAAAAAAAATATGTAATTGTCAGCAAAGTTGTTTTTTTTTCTTCAAATCCAAAAAATATTTCTTACTTTATACATAGGTCATTGACTCAGCATTTGGCATTTAATATTAATAAAAAAGGATGAACATTTTTCCTTTTCCAATAAAGGGTTCAAATCATTTTATCGACATGAGTGTTTTATATCGAAAAAATTCTAACTATTCCTTTGAAATTCAAATTTAAAACCATCCCCGGTATTAACATAGTGGTAGAAAGAATACCATGCTATGTCTGGACTTCAAACAGTTTATCTTTAACCATGTTAATGTTAACACATTATTGGTTGATAGAGAATCAAAGTCTATTTACCAACGAATCACGAAATGCTATGGTTTTTACATATGATTTCTTAATTTATTCAGAAGTAATTCGCGAGATTATGCACCTTTTTCCTAGTTATAACGAAAAGGGGGTGTAGTTGGTTGAATCCAGCCTATTCTTGAAATAAACAACTCGCACACACTCCCTTTCCAAAAAAGATCAATACACCAATCACTACACTTAGATTTATTGGATTTGTTGCTAAAATATCGGTATTAAACCCGAAACTCCCGGCGGATGGCCAATAACCCAAGGAAACGAAAGAATCGGTTCCATTTTTCATATGATCTCCTCTTATAGATCTTCTAAATAGACTCAAAAATCGAACAGAATTCTTATTACTTCACTTCTTTCCTGTTTATAAATAGAAAAAAATGGAAATTCTATTCCATTTCGAAATGGATTTTCATTTTTCAATTGCGATTTCCAATACGAATAATACTTATACAATTAGGTACCAGGTTTTATGTCAATTGCGAAATACCTCGTTTGTTGCAACACTTCTTAAACTAAAAGGGTTTCCGTTGGACTAAGAAGGGGAAGGAAGAAAGCGAATCGGTAACGCTAATTCCTCATCCTCAAATCAGTCCTTCCCGGGGGGTTTTTTCTCAACGAATAAATAATTGTAGGAACGAAATCTTGATATAATGCGAAAAAGCAAACGGCAAATCCAAGGCAATAAATACGTATTTATTTTTCTGATTTCTCGGATTAAACAAAAGGATTCGCAAATAAAAGTGCTAATGCTACAACCAGTCCATAAATGGTTAAAGCTTCCATAAAAGCTAGACTAAGCAATAAAGTACCTCGTATTTTTCCCTCTGCCTCGGGCTGTCTCGCAATACCTTCTACAGCTTGACCCGCAGCAGTACCTTGACCAACTCCAGGTCCAATAGAAGCAAGCCCTACGGCCAATCCAGCAGCAATAACGGAAGCGGCAGAAATCAATGGATTCATGATAAGTTCCTCGCAAAAAAAAAAGAAATGGTTAATGATACAATCAACCAATGAATTATGACTTAATTATTCCATCACTAAGATTCATCCAGTCGAAGTAACTAAGAACTCTGAATTGAAATAAGATTATTGAACCATCAGATCATCAGAAAGACTTCATGTCTTCGTATTCGTGGAATCTTTCTGAATCCATACAACTTGAGTTTTTCCATTTCCTTGTTTCTAATCGTTCTTTGAATTCTGCGATCTCATTCTTGATTTTCTATTTTTTTTTCATTCAATTCACAGTCATAAACGAAAGAGAAGCACTTTTTTTGGTATCCCCATGGAAATTCAAGTAGGGCAAATTAAATATGGGTTCAACTTAAATATTGGTTCATATATAACTAGTTAATATCGAATATTAAATATACATGTGTTTCTTCCATAACGTAAACCAACTATTCTATCTTAGATTCAATTGGATTCTAGAATTATTCTTTGAAACACCTACAAGAGTTGACTTATAGCCATTAGATTACATATCCCTAGTTCGACCCCTCTATCCTAACCAATCCCCATTCTCTAACATCTTTTATTTTTTCTATTACCCTAGACGTTATTTGTATATTTCTGTTCACTAAGTAGACTATCTTTAGCCGCGCATACCTTGGTCTAGTCTAAAAAAAGACTCTTTCGAAAACTAATCAATGATGACCCTCCATGGATTCGCCTATATAAGCTGCGGCTAAAGTTGCAAAAATAAGAGCCTGAATACCACTTGTAAATAATCCAAGGAACATGACAGGTATAGGAACCACTGAAGGTACTAAAGAAACAAGAACAACAACGACTAATTCATCCGCTAATATATTTCCGAAAAGTCGAAAACTAAGTGATAGAGGTTTTGTGAAATCTTCTAATATGTTAATAGGTAAAAGAATTGGAGTTGGTTGGAT